TCCGCCAGGGCCCAAATAACTCAATTTTCTCCCATGAACGATTTGTGTCAATGGATTAGTTCGATCCAAAACTTGAGATAATGGGTGTAATCCGAAAAAGGATTCATAAGTAGTTGTTAACGGAGTTGAAGTTACCAAATTCTGAGGAGTAGGTATCAATTTATGCCTAATTGCTCCGGATATAGTTCCCTTAACTACATTTTCTAAACGAGCCAGAGCCAACCCGAGCTGGTCTTGTAAAAGATCCGCTACAGAGCGAATCCGTTTATTTTTCAAATGATTCATATCATCAAGTGTACCCATTCCAAATTTCATCCCAATCAAATGATCGGCAGCTGCTAATATATCTCGTGGTAACAAAAATATATTGTTCTGAGGTATATTAAGATTCAGTCTCCAATTAATATTTCGGCGACCAATCCTTCCCAATTCACACCTTTGGTGAAAGAATTTTTTTTGTAATTCCTTACATAAGGATTCAGAAAATATTGGATCCCCACCTACACAAGAAAATTGTTGATAAAACTCCAAAATAGCATTTTCTTTTGACCCAATTTTTTTTTTCTCCTTATCGGTCAAGAAAGATAAGAAAATTTCAGGGTAGCAAACATTCTCTAGAATTTCTCTTAGATTCGAACCCATAGCTGATGATAGAACTAGAATAGATATTTTCTGTTTCCTACTCACACGAGCCCATATTCTTGCTTTTTTATCAATCTCTAATTCTAACCTGCCTCCCCAATCTGATATTATGGTGCCGGTATAGACCGAAATCCCGTTATGATCCAATTCTGACTGGTAATAGATACCAGGACTTTGCAATATTTGATTGATCACAATTCTGTATATTCCGTTTACTATAGAAGTTCCAAGGGAATTCATTAAAGGAATGTTTCCAATAAAAATTCTTTGTTCTTGCATATTCCTACTGGTTTTCCAAATTAATCCCGCGGATACATATAATTCAGAAGAATATGTAAGTGATTCATAGACAGCATCTCGTTCTTTTATCAGAGGTTCTACCAATTGATATGTTTCCATAAATAATTGAAATTCAATTTCGTGATCTATATCTTCAATTTTTGGAAACTTAGAAAGTTCTTCTATTAAACCCTGATCAATAAACCGATAAAACCCTTCAAATTGTATCTGATTAAATCCGGGTATTGTAGATGTTCCCTCTTTTCCATCCCCGAGCATCTTTTTTGAATTTCCCATTTATCCGTTTATTGAAAAAATACCATCCCATCTCTCATTCTTCACCGAATCATATCCATAGAATTCGATCTAGCAATAATGGAATTTCTATTCTGTTTACTGAATCACATGAAATTTTATTCAACTCCACGATATATGGAATGTATGAAATACGTATGAACGGAGACTAGATTCAATTGGCATTTTTTATAAGAAAGAGATCCAAATGGAACAGAATTGAGAAATACCACTGGAACTTATGGAGTTTTGTAAAGACTAGAAAAAAAGTAATTTCATTTTCACCTATGATATTACATATTCCAATTCGATTGCATACCATTAAAAAAATGTATCCACGATTGGATCTGTTCGAGCAGATAAACATATAATAAATAGAAAACTTTTTTTTTAACCACTTTACTTTTCCATGTATTTGTATTTCATTGTTCAAAAAAATATTTGCAGAAAAGAAATTGATTTTTACCTATTTTGAATAGAATAGTTAGAATATCATTGAATTGAAGTAGGTAAGAAAACTTGTGTTTTTTTATTTATTAATTTTTTTGATTATTAAAATAAAAAAGAATGCACAGATATATATGTCTCTTTTTCTTCTTTTATTGTGGTACAGTTCTATTTGGGACAGCACATGCTGTGCTCTATCAAAAATGAAATTTTCTCTTCAATGTATTCAATCAAAAATTTAAATATCAAAATTTATTGATAATTACTCCTCAAAAGCATCCCTAGAGAGATAAAATACCCCATTATAGAGCTATAGCTCTATAACACAACGTAACGTATGTTCTGATTCTGGGGTTTACATATACTCATCATTACTGTTATAATTGAAATTGAAGAAGATTTCTTTTTAATTGAAAAAACTCAATATGGATTAGTTATAAATCCATTTCTAAGGATTTAATTAATATTATTAGAAATAAAAAAATGTAGATTTTAATTCAAAAATGGTCATTAATTTACAGTCAATAGTTAATGGTTCTGGTTTGTACTGGATTCTATATTTTGTGACTGAAAATCTATATATAGATTTTTTTTTCGGAGTTGAAAAAAAGAGAAAATTGGAATCTAGTTTCTATCGTTTTGGCGGCATGGCCGAGTGGTAAGGCGGGGGACTGCAAATCCCTTTTCCCCAGTTCAAATCCGGGTGCCGCCTCAACAACAGACTTGAAATCCCCTATTATAACAAACGTAGGAAAAGACTCTTGATACTTTCGTTTCGTTATTCTAAGCCCCGGGCTCTCGAGGTTATTCTCTAACCTAAAGTTTTGCCTATCAGATTCAAGGAAAACTTAAAGTAGTGGAGGGAAATCCGTAAATCTTTACTTGCCACTACTAATTTAGTTCCACTTACTGGGTCTTCAATTAGATTGGATAGGAATGAAATTAATAGTTTTGGAAAGGACCTAAGATACTTTGGATACAGACTCATGAAAGTCGCGTAATGCTCAGACATTCAATCAATATTAGATTAGATGAAGAATTGCCTTTCATTTTACTTCCAAAAATAAAAAACGATAAAAGAAAGAAAAAGTATTATTCTTTCTACATGTGAGTGAGATTCCTTGGATACTTCAAAAAGTGTCCATTTGCTTGTGTTTACATCTTGTCGATTCTACTAGAAATTCTATAATTAAGAATAACTCATTATAAGATAAGTGGATTTTTTGGAGTAGTTCATCAATGGTGACCAAATACCTCTCCCTTTTTTTGACTCTGCACCAGTGATTTCACTATTATTAGTGAACAATAATGGAATAGTTTCTTCATATTCATAGAAATAGGGGACAGAATTCACATGGATATAGTAAGTCTCGCCTGGGCTGCTTTAATGGTAGTTTTTACATTTTCCCTCTCTCTCGTAGTGTGGGGAAGAAGTGGACTCTAGAAGTACTCCTAATTGCGGTAATAATAAAACTCTATCAACCTGTATCAATTGTTTTAGTTTTCTAGACCGTTCGGCAATTTTTTTCAGATTTTTTTTTATAAATTGGATTTATGTTTTGTTTTATTGACTCATTTTCTATTTTTATATCAGGGTTTACACGGTTACCCATTCATGGGGTAACCCCCTTTAGAAATCTGAAGAAGTTTTCATCGAATGGGGATTATCTGTATTAAATGGATCAAACAAACAAATGAAATTGAGAAAGTATGTACATACATTTAATATTCTATTTAATTTATATTGACGTTTATAAAGAAAAAGAGAGATATAGGTGGATTCCTTTATATTAAGATATTTCACTTGTATCTTTATACATTACAATAACCATAATGGCTAGTATGGTAGAAAGAGATCTCTTTCTACCATACTAGCGGGCCCCTTAGGATACTACTACTGAGTCTAATGCATTCCTTTCATTTAAGACGAGAAATTTAAATCCTTTTTTTTCGTTGATAGTCAAATTGTATTCAAATTAATCATTTTGACTAACTGTTTTTACGTAAATTATAAGCAAAAAAGCAGTAGGAACGAGAATGAAGAGTGCAGTAGCAATAAATGCAAGAATATTTACTTCCATAATTTAATCGTTTATTAGTTTTTTTTCTTTGGAATATCTCGGGATTTAATCCCATAGAGATGAGAAATCTTTCGCTTGTAAACTCACTCAGATGAATTTAGATTTCGATGATATCGAATGAAATAAATATCATGAATAACAATATCGGAGCTATAAAATCGATTCATCGTCAAGAATTTAATAGTATAACATAGGAAGATCTTTTATCCACACCGAATACATAATGAGAGTCCTGATCCAATCAAAAAATATTGATTTATAATTCTTTTTCCCCGCTTTCTTTTCTACAACCTAGTACTTTACTTTCCTTGTACAATTATCTGATGAAGTACCATAAAAAACCTTTTCTACTTCGATTGTTTACAAAAAGAGTTTCTAAAGAACCTTATTAAATAAACAATAGAAATCAAATAGAGAAAACAAGTACGAAGTTAAATTTGAAATTTGTAAAATTTTTGAAGGGTATATCATCTTTTTGGAAAACAAAGAAAGGGAATGTGACAAAGACGAGTCCCAGTAAAAAAACTCAAATATTCCAAAAAATTAACTAGTTAAATTTTCTTACGAGTTTTTTCTTCGACATCGACTCTAATCTTTAAAAAGAGCATATTCATTAGGGAAGACTCATTTTATCTTTATTTTTAAAATATCCTCTTTCCTTGGTTGGATTCGAACTATTTTCAATTCCTTAACTTCATAGAAAGAAAAGTATATATAGGTACTCTTGGCAAATGTATTATACGCTATCCTATTCCATTTTCCTACACGAATTAAGTTGACAAAAAGCGGAAACCCCATACAGTATCTCTTTCTTGAAGTGTTGAATGCTCTCAATAATTAGAATTAATTTACATATGTCTCTCTACCATCAATTGGTGCTAGTTAAAATAATGGAAATACCCCTTTCTTTTGCTTGATGAAAAAAGAAAAATAAAACAAAAAGAGAAATGAAACCATTTTGATCCCCTTGCCCAGAAACAAAAGGGGGCGTTAATATCTTTTTTTTATTGAATCCGCCGGGACTGACGGGGCTCGAACCCGCAGCTTCCGCCTTGACAGGGCGGTGCTCTGACCAATTGAACTACAATCCCATGGAAATCAAGTGGGTAGCTTACATATTCCTTCTTATGATTTAATTTTCATTTTAGATTAAAATTATTGTTTTGTAACAAAGAAAGTCACAAGTGATATATTGATATCTATATGGATATCACTTTAGTGATAGCAAGACGGATTACTGGTAATCCTTGCATTATT